GTAACTTACCTGTCAACTTTTCCACTATCACCCCCAAAAAACCAAACTCTGCCTTACGTAAAGTTGCTAGAGTACGATTAACCTCTAGATATGAAATCACCGCTTATATACCTGGTATTAACCATAATTTACAAGAACATTCTGTAGTTTTAGTAAGAGGGGGAAGGGTTAAAGATTTACCTGGCGTGAGGTATCACATTGTTCGTGGAACCCTAGATGCTGTCCCCGTAAAAGATCGTCAACAAGGGCGTTCTAGTGCGTTGTATATTCCTATCTAAAACTTGTATCATTTTATGATGATGCCGTGTAAATTGCTATAAATATGGGAAGTATATGGCTAACCCGATAACAAACGTTTTGTAAGGGAACTAAAGCAGGCTAAAGCAAAGCACCTTCTTTATTCGAAGAATATTTGGAATTATTACTAGGGTATGTCTAAGGTTTAATATTGAAATTATTTCAAAAGTTTTACCCAACTTTGTTTGTGGCAATAAACATTACCAAATATCTTGGCCTTTTCGGAACAGGTTCGAGTCAAATAGCAATGATTTTAAACACTTTTTTTATACACTATTTTGTAAACCTAAGGACTTAATTATATAGATATGGAAAATGCAAGATTTCCAATTCTAGCAAAAGAGAGAAAGGAAACGGATACTCAATTGAGAGTGAGTAAACATGATTCTATGCATAAAGACATATATCATATATGCAGATATAATCATGTGGAAAGCCGTATTCGACGAAAGTCGTATGTACGGTTTGGAGGGAGATCTTTCATACATACCCAGAAAGTAGAGATCCACCCTACAATATGGAGTTAAAAAGCCGAAAAAGAAGTGACTTTTAGCCTTTATGAAATAAAATCTTGAACCTTTTTTACGCTCATGTCATGGCAAAGTACTGCGAAAAAAAGAGCTGCAAAATCGGATCCGATTTATCATAATCGATTAATTAACAATGCTGCGAAAAAAAGAACTGATAAATCTGATCCGATTAATCATGAGCGATTAATTAACAATGCTGCGAAAAAAAGAACTGATAAATCTAATCGAATTAATCATAAGCGATTAATTAACAGTTCTTCGAACAAAAGAATTGCAAAATCTGATCCGCTTCATTATAAGCGAGTAATTAATACTGCAACGAAAAAAAACGCTGCAGAATCTAATCCGCTTAAACATAAGCGATTAATTAATACTGCTTCGAAAGAAAGAATTACAAAAAAAACTGCGAAATCGGATCCGATTTATCATAACCGATTAGTTAACATGTTGGTTAACCGTATTCTTAAACACGGAAAAAAGTCATTGGCTTATCGAATTCTTTATCGAGCTATGGGAAAAATCCAACGAAAGACAAAGAAAAATCCACTAGTTGTTCTGCGCCAAGCAATACGTGGAGTTACCCCAGAGGTAACAGTAAAAGCAAGACGTAAAAGTGGATCGACTTATCAAGTTCCCATTAAAATAAGATCCACAAAAGCAAAAGTACTTGCCATTCGTTGGTTGTTAGGGGCATCTCGAAAACGTCCGGGTCGGAATATGGACTTGAAATTAAGCTACGAATTGATAAACGCTGCCAAAAAGCAGGGTAATGCTATACGCAAAAAGGAGGAAACTCATAAAATGGCAGAAGCCAATAGAGCTTTTGCTCATTACCGTTAATTCAATCCATAGAATAGAGATTCTATTTATCCTGATCAATTAGAATAATTGAGCCAATTTCTTCGAAATCGAGAAATGGATCCATATGTTCATTGAAACAAAAGAGAGTAGCTTTTTTATTTTCTAATATTAGAAGAATAGAGATAAGAAGAATAAGAATATAGAATTAATAGGGTTGGATAATAAAAGTATAAAAAAAAAGATTTAAACTTTTTTAAAGATCGATTGAAGTTACTAATTCATGATCTGATATGTACAAAAAGAAAACCTAATTTTGAATTCTACTTTTAGATCATTTTTATGAACGAGTTTCATTTACTTTTTTTCTATGGGAATTCTATTCTTCCAGAATGTATCTTGGTTTCAGGCCTATTTCTTCTCCTGATAATCGATTTATTCTCTGATCAAAAAAATAAAGCTTGGTTCTATTTAATTCCTTTAGCAAGCTTAGTGCTGAGCATAGCAATCTTACTATCCCGATGGAGAGAAGAGCCTATAATAAGCTTTTTTGGTAATTTTCAAACGAATAATTTCAACGAAATATTTCAATTTCTCATTTTACTATGTACAACTCTATGTATTCCTTTATCCGTGGAGTACATTCAATGTACAGAAATGACTATAACAGAGTTTCTGTTATTCATATTAACAGCTGCTCTAGCAGGAATGTTTTTATGTGGCGCTAATGATTTAGCAACTATTTTTGTAGCTCTAGAATGTTTAAGTTTATGTTCTTATCTCTTATCCGGATATACTAAGAGAGATGTACGGTCGAATGAGGCTACTATGAAATATTTGCTTATGGGTGGGGCAAGCTCTTCTATTCTGGTTTATGGTCTTTCTTGGCTATACGGTCTATCCGGAGGAGAGATTGAACTTCAAGAAATAGTCAATGGTCTTATAAATACACAAATGTATAACTCTCCAGGAATTTGGATTGCAGTTATATCCATAACTGTAGGAATTGGATTCAAGCTTTCTCTAGTACCATTTCATCAATGGACTCCCGACGTATATGAAGGAGTGCGATTCGTTCGACAAATTATTTCCTGTATACAAAATCTTTTTTAGAGATTTTGTGTGTCTTTTTCTTTCCTTTTAACTCTATAGACATGTGAGAAAAGCACTTTTAGCCTACTCGGGCTAAGGCATCACTTTTTCGCAATATCAACAAAAGGGTTTTTGTAACATTTTTTTGTTGAATTAAGATAAAGCAAAGTCACAAAAAAGAATTTGTGTTACTAAACAAAGATATTTTGCAAGCTTGTTATTACGGGTAGTTCTTACAAAGATTCAGATTAATGACGTATAGAATACTTGTATTCTCCATGTAGATGCTACATAGTAAGTTTTAATCCTTCAAAAACTATTGGTATAAGAAAGGCATCCGTCAACAAAAAGATCACCCTAAGATGATCATGCCATGGCTACTGAGAACGAACCAAATCAGATGGTTCTTTTTTTTCATCCCTTTCGGCTCTTAAAGAACCCAGGTACGAAAGATCAGGAAAATTGGTGATTTACCATAGTAACCATTGAGGAAGGATTCCTCGGAAAGTTAAGGATTAGCAATCCTTTCTACAAATTGAATAGATTCAATCTTATACATACGCGAGGAAGATAATAAGGAAATAATCCTCTTATTTTCTTTTTTTTTTACTTAGGAGCCGTGTGAGATGAAAGTCTCATGCACGGTTCTGAATGAGAGAAAAGAGGGAGACTTCCTCTTTTCGACTCTAACTCTCCCACCCCAGTCGTTGCTTTTCTTTCTGTTACTTCGAAAGTAGCTGTTTCGGCTTTAGCAACTCGACTTTTCGATATTATTTTCTATTTTTCATCGAACGAATGGCATCTCCTTTTGGAGATATTAGCTATTCTTAGCATGATATCAGGTAATTTTATCGCTTTTACTCAAACAAGCATGAAACGTATGCTTGCTTATTCGTCCATAGGTCAAATTGGATATATCCTTATTGGAATCGTTAATGGAAACTCCAATAACGGATATGCCAGCATGATAACTTATATGCTATTCTATATTTTCATGAATTTAGGAACTTTTGCCTGTATTGTGTTATTTAGTCTACGTACAGGAACAGATAACATTCGGGATTACACAGGATTATATACAAAAGACCCTTTTTTAGCCTTATCTCTAGCTTCATGTCTGCTATCTCTAGGAGGTATTCCTCCATTGGCAGGTTTTTTTGGAAAACTCTATTTATTCTGGTGTGGATGGCAGGCAGGTTCCTATTTGTTGGTTTCAACAGGGCTCTTTATGAGTGTTATTTCTATATACTATTATCTCAAAATAATTAAGTTATTAATCACAGAACGAAACAGAGAAATAACTCCTCACGTGCAAAATTATAGACTATCTTCTTCAATCTCAAAAAACTTTATTGAATTAAGTATGATTGTATGTCTAGTAGCATCTGTCACATTGGGAATAGTAATGAACCCTATTATTGCAATTGCTCAGGAGACCTTCCTTTTTTAAGGTCTATTTATTAGTCAAATCTTACTCTTATTAACTAACTAAAAGAATCTGGGGATTTGTTTATATATCCCCAAAAGAAAGGAGAGGAAATAGGTTGAGATTATGAGATGACCTTCTAATTAGAAGGTCAACTTGATCTTGAAATTAGAAGTTCATCTCATACCAAAAATATAGATGGTGTATTAGGTCATTCAAACAATATAATATAGATAAATATATTGTTTGATTCTATCTAACAGATACCTTTTTATTATAGAAAAAATGGATATTCCGCATATCTAGCTCGATATGTGATCAATAGTAAATATATATTGAGATATATTTATATTGTTTTTTATGGATGGAATACGATCAAACTTTTTGTTTGCCTTGATGGTGAAATGGTAGACACGCGAGACTCAAAATCTCGTGCTATAAAGCGTGGAGGTTCGAGTCCTCTTCAAGGCATAGGCAATAATTATGCCTATTTAATTAGCAATTACTATTCTCTCAATAGGCTGAGAGTACGTATTTATTCATACCCATTCCGACGATGGTTTTGGTCATTGTTGAATGGAGACATCTGAGATAAATTGGATAAAAAAGGAAAAACTAACATGAAATACCTTTTTTTGTACATAAAAGATCGCTGCTGCTCAATAATTCCTGATTATATTGAATTAAGAGTATGGATTGAGAAAAAATTCTATAGCCCTCTCAAGGTCTTGCAAGATATGGGAGTTGCGAGTCAATAATTATACGTCGGATCCATCTATAAACAAATGAGTAAGCATAGTAATTCTTTACTATGCTTACTCTCTCCTGATTGGGGCCTCCTGAATGAGAAGATATTAATCTGAATATTCAAGATCTAGTCTGTTTTATTTCTATTTCCTTCTTCTGCTATTAGGTGTGCAATCTCATTCGAAAAAAGTACGTGGTTGTTCAACAACGTCTTTATGATTTGACGCAATATCATTTGTTTAGATATAAACATATTTAAAAGATATTGATAACTCTCCAATAGAAAATTGTAGATAAAAGAGTCCAATAAAGAACGATGGGGTTCCCTTTGACGATCTACGGGGAATTCGGAACGGTCAATCATGGCCGAAAATTCAATCAACCAACGGCCATACGCATATGTTGGACTATACGGGAAACTATGTCTCCATTGGAGGCCAAATGCTTGAACGCGTTGAAAAGACATCATTTGATCCTTAGGTAGAATATCCTCGAGATTCCAGTCTCCCATGGTTAGGATTTTGCTCTCTCTAAAAACACCTAAAACAGTCCTCTTTCTAAAATGGTTCTGTACTGCATCGTTCCTTCTTGGAACGTAAGTAAGATAAATACTTCTCAACATCTCTTTAGTTACCCAAAATTCCCGTCGTGAAAACAAATTAATGCGTTTCTCCTGAAATAGGAAATTCGCGGGATTCCAAACAAATCTCTCTAGGAAAAATATCGGTTCAGTAGAGGATTGATATTGCATTGGATAATCTACATCCAATGATTCTTTTCCTACTATTATCCGCCGCTCTTTTAATATTGCTTCCATTTCGCGATGCCATTTTTTGTGAGTGCTATACTTCTTATCACATCTACCATAAGGAGAGACTATTTTAGATTGCATAACTTTAAATTTATGGAAATCCTCATATTCTTCAAGCAATTCAATAAAGTGATTGGATCTTCTCATAAGATCAAATTGACTACTGCGAAGAAAACTAAGGCGCCAGGTTCTAGGAGACCAAACTATATGATTTAAGAAATCTTCTTCCTTTTGATCTTCCTTACTTCCATAAAAGTGTTCTTTTTTAAGAATCTTTTTATTTACGAAAGAAGAAATCCCTTTTTGCATCATATCCAAATGATTGGTCACTATCTCCTGACCAGCCAATGTCAGTATTGTACTCTCAACATTAGTCTTCTCTGGCCTCAGCCCTAAGGAGAACTCCATCAAAAGACTTTCTAAAAGACTAGAAGCTAAAGCAAAATCATTCCTCAGGAATGCATCGCCAGAAAACACATCCTCTTTATCTTTATTGCATAAAGATATAAACCAAGCATCTTTAGCTGCCGGCCCAGCCAAGCAACCCAAAATATGGCAAAATATATTCAATTCGGTTATGCTTGTTCTGGTAATTGAAGGCTCTAAGTACCACTGGGACAAATAAAAAGACCTTTTCGACCATAAATCCTGGTGAGCAAATACAGGATCCTTACGTCTAAGTATATGTTGTATAAAAGCCTTTCCTACCTTATAGGGAAGTCTTTCGTTTTCTTTTACATCGTATCCAAGGAACCCCCTACTGTTTCGCTTAGTAGCTAATCGAAGTGTAGTCGTGCCCATAACTGATTTTCCTTGGCTAATACTCATTAAAAAGACTTCATTGGTAAGTGCTGCCAGATCACGTGCATCAAAACCGCTACTTCGAAACTCAAATTCATCAGGACAGGCGAAGTCTTTTTTTAAGTAAACCCCTTTGCTACGTAAAAGAATAGCAATTTCCCTTTGTCGTTGGGAGAAACCAAGCAATCGAATGTGGATGGATTTATCTAATCCAATATCAGGAGTTAGTAGAATTGGATCCACTTTTTTAGGAATATGAGTTGAAGCAATTACAATTCCAGGAAATTTGTCCTTAAGGACACGTTCCACCAGTATAGAAAGAAACAATGATCCAAAACATAGTTCATGAATGTTTGGAATCCATATTACGCAAGGAGACATGGCTTTTGCCATTTCGAGGGCAAGTATGAATTGTTGTAGTCTTTTGAACTGCAGAAGCCTTCGCAAAGACCTAACATCAATCTCTTTTCTGTCTAATTTGTTTTCGACAGTATTATCAAAAATACTGGGGACATCAAGCAGCGGATCTTCCTCTTTTTCCTGGAATTCATATCTAAGATCAATTTTTTTATGCAAGAAATATCTGAGAGATATTCTTATTAATGGAATATAAGAATCCGTTGCTAGACTTTTGGCCAAAAAGGAGCGTCCTGTTCCCCTAGGACCTATCAATAAAATACGTTTGGAAAAATAAGACGAAGATGGTCCTAAGTTGAGTGAGAAAAAGTTTGGTCTGGAAGAGCTAAGACTATCCCAGTGGTATTTTTGGGAGGGGGTAATCTTATTACAAAAAGCAAGAAAGACTGCTTTTTGTGCTGAACCAAATTGATCCAACTTGTTTATGGAATTCATCATACCTTTTTGGTAAGTTTCAGCTAAATATCGTAAGTAAAGAAGTCCCGGCTGCTCATGGATATATCCAGCAATAGGCATATTTTGATCAGCAGTAACAGAGGAAGTCCTCTTAAAAGAGAAATCGTTGGGATTGATAACCAATTGCAATTCGAGTTGGGATAAACTTTTTTCTTTCACCAGAAAATGAGCTAATTGTCTCTCTCGTCGATCCGCGCGAGAATAAGTTGTCTCTAACGTGGTTGTGTAAAGTGTACGATAAAAGTTCGTCTCTCTTTTTAATTCTTGAGTATATTGCCATTTTCTGCGGAAATAATAATATAGATCTTCTACAGGTATACGATAATCTTCGTAATCTACAAACCAGCCAGCGATTATTTCAGGCATAGGTTCGTTAAGTGTTTGAATTTTATCGTAGAACTCCTCAAAGTGGTATTTATCGTCCACCCGATCTTTCCATAAGAAAAAAAAGTCTTCTGTTGAACTGAGAATGTGTACAGGGAAACGGAATAAACTGAGAAGGAAATACCCGACGGCGAGAGAAAAAAGAAAAAGGACGCAAGCTTTTTCATTGTTTATTAGTCCTTCTTTGGCATCTCTCATAAACCTTTCCATCATTTCCAATCTTTTCATCATTTCCATTTCCTTGAATTCCTTGAACTGGAATGACTCAACCCATGACGAAACTAAAAAATACCAATTTTTCCATTTTTTGGAACGGGAAAAATAATTGTATATTTTGGAGAAATAATGGGAAACATAACTGGAAAGAAATTGATAATAATAATCGGAAAAATAATCGTATATTATTGAAACATAATAAGAAACATAAATGGAAAATTTCCAAAAAGAATAGGAAAAAGAATAGGAAAAAGAATTGAAAATTTTCAAAGTTTCTTGTTTCAATTTCAATTTGAAAACTGCCCACAATTTTAGAGGGAGTGCCGACAAAATATCAAAAATATCCAATATGTGAATAAGAAATTCACTTTTATATTGAATCAGGCCCAATAGAGATGCAAATAGATCTCTGACATTTATCAATATTTCGAGAAAAGGGTATAAATATATATCCCCAAGATATTTCCACCACGTAGAAGTAAAAGCGCAGAACCGATATACTTCATAAAATTCTTCCCATTTTAAATAATTTATTTGAAATTGAAATACCTTAGAAAGAATTTCTTTATCTTTATTCAAAAGAGTACTTTTCTTAATTTCCATATAAGTATCTAAAAGTATATCTTCAATACATTTCCACAATGGAGAAGTGTAATATACTGCTTTGTTTTCAATTCTCTTTTTTGAACTCTCGGTAGACTCTTTTACAACCTTTTTATTTAGTTCAATGTTGTTCATTTTCATGAACAATGTTTCAATAATGAATCGTAAATCATCTGCATAAGATTGATTTTGAATAAGATCAATGTCTTGACTCGAATCACTTTTATACCGAGATTTTTTGTTTTCTTTAGAATTTGAGTTATTGAGAAAAGGAGGGCAGGAATTTTTTTCAAAATAGACTATTTGTTGTTCTTGTTTAAAGGATTGTGTAGAAATCTCTTCGATCGAAGAAATAGCTCTCTTGTCATGAACAAAATGATTCAATTTTGTTAGTAAATTGAACGATTTATAGGAATCATGGATTAACGTACGATCGCGTAAATATTGAGTTAATAATATATTAGCTACCCGTGACTTGATGAGTGAAATAATTTCTTTGTTTAAAAAAACGGGGTTTATGCCGTCAATGGGCAAAGAAAAGAGATTATTGTGGATGGGAACAAGATTGAATAATTGGCCATATGTAAGATTATTATTCTTAATATGCCCCTTATATAGAAAAGGGGATAATCTGTTCTTGTAATTTAACCGAGGATGATGTAAATAATCGAAAAATTCGATGGTATTTGCTTTATCAAAAGCAGTTCTCAGTGAACTTTGATTAGACAGTTTTAGGGGATTTAACCAATTTTGATCGTTTAATCTAGCCCAAAGATCGGTGTTATGAACACAATCCATACCAGTCTTTTGATTATCGCCTAATGACGTGATCCATTGATTCATTGAGATCTCATTCAAAACAGATTGTGATATTGTTCCTTTATCGATAAATCTGAATCTTTCTGAATCGTCCAAAATTTTGACCACAATGGATTCAATCCATTTCAACAACTGATTGAGGGGTGATTCCAACAATTTATTCAAGTATTTGGATAATTTGATCAAGCCGTCAAATAATGAATCAAATAGTACTAATCTCTTCTCCTTTAACACCATTCGTTCTGGGGTATCATACTGATCCTCGTCTCCCATAAGAAAATCAATAATGACACTTTTATGCCCCACAATATAATCAATGTTAAACTTAGAACGGAACTTGGACCACCAGTTAGAGAATAAGTTAGGTAAATGCATTGAAACTACTAGCTTTTTGTCGAAAACGTCTATTACTAAATTATTAAAAAGAATTAACTTAATAAATTCCTTAATTGGTTGACGAATATCAAGTGGAACCAGCACTCTGTATTCATTTGGATCGAATACTCTATTTTTAAATTTCACATAATTATGTGGAAAATTAGAAATAGAAAGAATTTGTGTAAACCCGTTTCTCAAATATTCAGTTTGAATAGACCAATTGTACACAATAAAATTCCGATTCAATTTTCGATTGGTATCTTTATGAATTCGGAAAATTGAACCAGCGACCCTTTTTTTCTGAAGTTCGCTCCAAGTTGATGAGTGCCGGTTAATTGCATTTTGCATTGCACTATTCAACCTTTTATTTTCTATCCAATTGGAAAGAGTTGTATCTTTTGAATTGCGACCGGACTCTAAATAGAATCTAAATGCAAATCTAAATGCATTTTTAATAATTCTAAATAGATTCATAACCTCATATATGAATACGATATTGTCTCCCTTTAATGCTATTTTTTTCAATAAAAAAAGAGCTTTTGAAAAAAGCCTGTCAACTTTCATCTTATATTCATAAGGGATAATTTGAACCAAAAATTCAGCTCTATCTTTTTTGTAGATTTCATCTACAAAAATATTATATTTATAAAAATTATCGAGTAATATCAATAGAATTTGATTCTTTAATTTCTCTCTACGGTTAAAGATCCGATTCAATAATCTACTCTCGTTCAATTCATCAAATTTATTGATTTGATGATAATCAATATCAAGGGCAATTTTATCCTCGTCAACCTGACAAGACTTAGTCATTGATAGACTAAATTGATCTGTTATTTCTAACACGATCTTCTTCCAATGTTCTTTATTTTGATCACAGACTGAAGAAGATATATTCCAAGGGGAACTAGAGTTCATAAATCGAATACAGTTCAAATGATTTATATCTGTCCGATTTTGACTAAAAATATTCCATCCGGGATCTAATGAACTCGCACAATTCGAGGCAGGATTTTGAAATAAATATGTTTTAGTCTTACAAAAATCAATTTTTCTCTTCGTTTCAAATTTCATGAGATGTTGAAAACAATGGGCATTTTGTGGCCTTTTCAATAATTTGAAACTTTGAAGGGACTTGTTAGTAGCAACAGTATGCATAGATGATTCATCTATTCCCAATGTCTTTGAGAATATCTCAAAGATATTCCAAGAGATTGTATAATCTTCCGACTCTGAAGAAGTTTTCCAACTTCTTGTTGCTTGATTCTCTAAGATTATGTCATTCTTATTATTTAGAAGATTTTTGTCATATTTTGACAAATAGACAAAAAGATGTGGAACCATCAACAAATTTTTAGTGAAATTTGGCGCAATAAACATCATATCTTTTTTTTCATTCCAATAGGAATTTACGCGATATATAAACACTGGTACTGTAAGCAATACCACAACCTTTATTGTCTGATTGACGCCAATACTACGTAGATCGCGTAGAATTAACGTAATGAGAACTCGAAAGTGAAAGAGCTTGATAAGACGTTCTCGACGGGAATAAATTCGAGTGAACAATCTGAACAAATAAGACTCAGTCAGATAGGACTTGTTCCATGGATTGAACAGTTGCATCATTTCAAATCGAAATTTATCTTTAAATTCAAATCTAAAATGTTCCCACACAACGCGTTTGTCTCGGGTCATAGTCGATAAACTCCAGTTATAAACTACTTTATTGTTTCATATTCACGGCTTTTTTCATATAAAAAAAGCGCGTGTGCTGCAAAAGAATATGCCTGATATGGATAACTAAGGATTGCCAACAGTTTCTAAATCGTGTATTATCTATCCATATGTAGATTATATCTAGTTCACTATATATAATTCACTATACCAGTATTAAATTAATACTACCATAATTTCATTGATACTACCATTATTATATTAATTATAATATAATTAACTAAAATTTACCATAGTGAAATTAACTATATCATTATCAGAAACAATTAGATTACAAGTGGTTCCCTCGCTGTATTTCGACGACTAGGAATAGTCGTCAATATTTCTGAATCCACTTGTTATTGATTTTTAACCAAACTAGCATCCATGGCTGAATGGTTAAAGCACCCAACTCATAATTGGGAAGTCGCGGGTTCAATTCCTGCTGGATGCAGGTCAATATCCTGTTTGTCAAGCTATGGAGCTATGGGATTCTGATATCTCCCATAGAAATCAATATGAATTATCGTTCATATTCATGAAATTTATTCAACATAACACAATTGATCACAATTAATATTATTACCTTATGGAATAAACATATAGTCAGATATTCTATATCTATTTAGAATATAAAATATACCGATAATAATAATATATATATATATTATGACTCTGTGTATAGGGTCATTTCAATTTTGTTGTTTTTTCTTACTAAGGTGTTCTGACCAAAGTGTTCTAAATTCCTTTGGCGTCGTAAAGGTCGGGTAACCAATTCAAGTAAATCTCTTGCATTGGCAGACCCATGAATCTGGGCAAAAGTAAATTCAACCGACCATTTAGTACTAATTCCTCTTGCTTCTAATGGGTTAGCATGAGCCATTCCAGTGATAGCTAAGTCGGGTCGTAATTCCCGTAGACGCCGTATTTGATTGGAATTATCCGGTTTCTCTACAATTCGTGGTATTGGTACACACATACGTGTGCATGTATCTCGCAAAAGTGCTAATTCAGCAGCTTGATATCGTTTATCCATATAGGGAATACCTATTTCATGAACGATCATTCCACATCTGATTAAGAATCTTGCTAGAGAAACTTCTAGCAAATTATCTCCCATGAAAAAGACGGATTTCCCCCGTACTAAATTAAGATAATCCTTTAAACTTTCCCATATTTGTTCCTCCCTTTCTTCGAGACCTCGGGTCTCAACACCAAATACAGAACAAATCTTTTCGATCCAAGCACGCGTTCCGTCCGGGCCGATAGGAAAAGGAGCTCCAATTAATTCACATTTTTCACGTCTTATTAAAGTTGTCGCTGTTCGACTCAAAAATGGATTTACACCACAAACATAAACGCCATCCCCCAATGATGGAAGGTCAGTATATCTTTGAGCGGGTAACCAACCTGATACCTTGATGGATTGGCGTCTTAATTCCAGATTGAGTTGAGAAACCACATTGGAGGGCAAAGATCCAAAAAGAACTAAAGAGGGATGATTTGCATATTCATGCAATTTATCTTTTTCTCTAGATGGAAAAGCCAAAACTTTTTGTTTCATTTCTTTTCGTTCCCGAAGGGAGAATTCTGGTTCTGGACAACGATGTGCCATCGCAGCTAACACAGTATCTTCTCCTTGAGTAAAAGCATAATCTAGTCCATTCGCCCTTGCCACTAGAATCGGAATTCCAATTTCCCATTCTAATTTGGGCGCCATACCTTCCAGATCCATTTTGATTATTTCTGTAGTACAGGTGCCTATCCATATGATGACACTAGGATCTCTATCTCTTCTTATTCGAATACAAAGCCTTTTTAATCCCTCATAATCATTCAATTGAGCAGAAATATCCCCTTCTTCTAATTCTGCCATTGCATAGCGAGGTTCTGCGAAAATCATAACTCCAAGTGCATTTTGGAGAAAATAACCACACGTCTTTGTGCCCACAACTAAAAAGAAACTGTCTTCAATCTTTTGGTATAACCAAGATACACAGCTAATTGGGCAAAAAGTATGGTAATTACCTGTCTCACATTCGACAGTGAGAGTTTCATCAATTTTGACTGACATAAATTATTATTCAATGGCTAAGAAATTAATAAAAACGTCAATTAAATCGTCGTAAATCCAAGTAAATTTTCCTTATTATTATTATTTTGATGTTTGTCATCGTCAATCGGATTAAGATAAAGATCCGAGAGTAAACTAAATAATTCCCGATCTGGAATTTCTTTTGGTACAATGCCTTCTGGCTGGGATAATATTTGGTCCGCTATGTGTAAATAATATTCACACACGTAGTTAAGAGATGGTTCAGATCCAACCATCTCAAATAAAGTTTTACCCTTTACTCTCGAGACTCTAATATCTTCAATAAGAGGTAATATCTCTATCACGGGCATTGGGCACGCTTCTACATATTTATTGATAAGATCTCTTTTAGATGTACGATTTCCAACCAGACCTGCTAATCGTAGTGGATGTGTACGAGCTTTCTCTCGTATAGAAGCAGTAATACGATTAGCTGCAAATAATGCATCAAATCCATTATCCGTAATTATTATACAGTAATCCGCATAATTTAATGGAGCAGCAAAACCTCCGCAAACCACGTCACCTAATACGTCAAATAATATAATATCATATTCGTAAAATGCATTTAACTCTTTCAACAATTTCACAGTTTCCCCTACTACATATCCTCCACATCCGGCTCCTGCGGGCGGGCCCCCTGCTTCCACACAATCCACCCCTCCATAACCCTTGTGAATTACATCTTCGGACCAAATATCCTCATAATGATAATCCTTGGATTGCAAAGTATCTATAATTGTAGGTATCAGAAATCCTGTAAGAGTAAAAGTACTATCATGTTTGGGATCACATCCAATTTGTAACACTTTTTGACCACGTCTGGCTAGAGCAATTGAAATATTACAACTGGTCGTGGATTTACCGATTCCGCCTTTTCCATAAACCGCTATTTTCATCTTGCGATCTCCCTTTATTTATTTCTGACCTCCCAAACCGGGTGGTCATTTGATCTAATTGTCAGTTTCACTTTGCTCAATTAATTAATTTATTCATACAATTGAAATCATGTTCCACCGTTTCAATCTTATTTCTAATAATTCCTCCCACCTACTAAGATATACGTAAACCCTTCCCCTCCCGAGAAAGAATGGGAGGCCCAGTAAAAGAAGAACCCTTTATTTCATCCTCTGATTGAATTAAAACCACTTCATTTTGGTTGGCCCCGCTAATAAAGACTTCAGTTTGGGTCACTGAATGGTATACCCAAATCACTGCATGGTAAATGATAAGAGAGAATAAAGATGTTTTTGGGGATAAATCGGATTGGGATTCGATCCGATCGCTGCCTGCACACGAATGCTTTTGCTTTTGCTATACATGTGGTATATCCATTTCGTCAGAGTGATCTGAATGATATAATCATTCAGATTTCGGTAAATAGGGATCTTTCACTGAATTCAATAACTTCGATCTTTGAATTCAATTTTGAATTTATAGAAATAAAGAATTTTCAATTTCTGTTTTAGACAAACAAGAGTAGAAAGAAATACTCTTTCTATATTTTTAAATAATATATCCAAAAATATAGTTTACGTCAACTACTACTCTATTGATTCTAGAGAAATCAATCGAATCCTATCATATATATATTTCTATATAGAAATATATATAATATATATAGAAATGAATCCAATCCATTTTTATGGGCGAACGACGGGGATTGAACCCGCGCGTGGTGGATTCACAATCCACTGCCTTAACCACTTGGCGACGTCCGCCCCAAACCAATTTACATTCTCTGGTTACGGTCATTATTGACAATGATGTAATATTTTTAAGCCTCTAGTATGAACTACTATTTTCTAGTTGGTTGGCAAGTTCCACCATGAACTCACACATGTTGCAAGATGGATAAACAACTCCCAATCATTCATAAAATTATTTGTATACCTCTGTTCCCTGTTCCAACGAACAGGCATATTTGGAATATGATAGAATGTAATTGGGTAACCAATTTGAGTTATGAATTGGTTATAGATCCTTATCTATAGACCCTTAACTGGGTCGTTAACAACAGCGGAGCCGACTCATGCTTGGGGGGGGAGTCGCGAGTTAAACTTTCACTGGATGGAGGATCCACATCCATATCTGTGCGCTTTCCTTCAGCGCATAGGGTATATACAGATCGGTAATTCAAGTACCTATTACCCCATTTTAATCAAAAACCAATAATTATTGTTTATATTGATTGGTCAAGTTGTATTTGACCGAATCAATACATTACCAACGTATTTAAGGATTAAATACGTTTTGAGCCAAAAGAATACCAAACCTTTCGTGGTATTGAAAGGTTTGGTACTTTTTTCCCTTTTCGGGGATTGAAACACACTAACAATCCATCAGAGTGAATTATACGTCTATTGAAATAGCTTCAACAGCAGCTAGATCCAGAGGGAAGTTGTGAGCATTACGTTCGTGCATAACTTCCATACCAAGGTTAGCACGATTAATGATATCGGCCCAAGTGTTAATGACACGACCTTGACTGTCAACTACGGATTGGTTGAAATTGAATCCATTTAAGTTGAATGCCATAGTGCTGATACCTAGAGCAGTGAACCAGATGCCTACTACAGGCCAAGCAGCTAAAAAGAAATGTAAAGAACGCGAGTTGTTGAAACTAGCATATTGGAAGATCAATCGGCCGAAATAACCGTGCGCAGCTACAATATTGTAGGTTTCTTCTTCCTGACCAAATTTGTAACCTGCATTAGCAGATTCATTCTCGGTAGTTTCCCTGATCAAACTCGAAGTTACCAAGGAACCATGCATAGCACTAAATAGAGAACCGCCGAACACGCCAGCTACACCTAACATATGAAAAGGGTGCATAAGAATATTGTGCTCAGCCTGGAATACGATCATGAAATTGAAAGTACCAGATATTCCTAGAGGCATACCGTCAGAGAAGCTTCCTTGGCCGATGGGGTAGATCAAGAAAACGGCAGTAGCCGCTGCAACAGGAGCTGAGTATGCAACAGCAATCCAAGGGCGCATACCTAAACGGAAGCTAAGCTCCCACTCACGACCCATATAGCAAGCTACACCAAGTAGGAAGTGTAGAACAATTAACTCATAGGGGCCACCGTTGTATAGCCATTCATCAACGGAAGCTGCTTCCCAGATAGGATAGAAATGCAAACCAATAGCTGCAGAGGTGGGAATAATAGCACCGGAGATAATATTGTTTCCATAAAGAAGAGAACCGGAAACAGGCTCACGAATACCATCAATATCTACTGGAGGAGCTGCAATGAAAGCAATAATGAATACAGAGGTTGCAGTCAATAGGGTAGGAATCATCAAAACACCAAACCATCCAATGTAAAGACGGTTTTCGGTGCTAGTGATCCAGTCGCAAAAACGACTCCATAGGCTTGCGCTTTCGCGTCTTTCTAGAATTGCGGTCATGGTTAGAACTTGGTTTATTTAATCAATAGAAGCTCCCAAGCATACATACATATATGTTAAGCTTGTTATTTAACAGTATAACATGATTGATATATCCATGTCAACCTATATCCCTGGGTCTTTCATAAAAAGACCGGGGTTATGTATAGTTTACACACAGTGATCTATCGTACATAGATAGATAGTTACATCGTAACTATACTTGATAGTCTATCTAATTGTTCCATTCCATTCGATATTTTTTTAATAATAATTTTTATACAATTAAAAAAATTGTGATTCGGGAACAAAGTGCACTATTTTTACCAGTGGTAAATTCATCGTGACTTATTGATTCTATAAATAATGTCACAATGAACACGGAATTTAATAGTGCGATATCCCCTTTGTTGCTTGTGAATAGCAATCAATATTCATCAAGTGATTTTTATTTGATCTTGAGGAATATATATACAGAGCTAGTTATGACGGGGATTGCGTCTATTTGATCTGGGTTGCCCGGGACTCGAACCCGGAGCTCGTCGGATGGAGTGGATTATCTGCTCCTTCCAAAAGAGCGAGAAATCTCTCCCCAAACCGTGCTTGCAATTTTCATTGCACACGGCTTTCTCCATGTATTGATTTTTCAAATCATTGACGTTCCCGGACGGAAAAAAAGGAAATAGCATCATAAATTGATCCTGGCAATTGCTCAAGAAGCATTTCATTGGTCAAATCAATTTTTTAGTTCTTGATTACGTATCTTTTGCCAGGAATTAGCTAGGGAATTCATCTCAAAAATATCTAAATGCCAAAATCGTTCTCTCTGCGAACGAATCTTTGATAACACTGGATAAATGAATTCTCGTTTTTTTGAGAACGCTTTTGTGAAGAGTTCCGACCCTAATTCCTCCCGAACTACACGTATCGTACTTTTATGTTTACAGGCTAGAGTTTTAGCGCATGAAAGTAGAAGTATATACTTTATACTATATAAACCATCTTGATTGAAAGACCCACTGTAGTAATGAAAAAAATTACTCCAAATTCGATCGAATCGATCGAGGATATCGTCATCTGTCAGACTGGCCCAGGCAAATTTACTAATTGGCCGACCAAAGATGTCACAGAACCTTTCTTTAGCCAAGAAAGAAATGATTGATCTAATTGGAGCTATTGGATGAATTTCATTGGTAATGAGGTCAGTAATGAATGAATTATCTAGCATTTTTGTTCTAACCGCGAGATATTTCATTTTTATACTCAGAGAGAACCCGAGAAAAGAAAAACAATTCTTGGGTAATTCGAAAATCCATACACTATATGGTTGGGGCCAAAGATGGGAATAACGTAGCCAAAAGTGGAGAAGATGATATTTCCATTTTTTTTCTTGAAGTGCGCTACCCTTCAGCGCTACGAGGGATCTTTCTCGATATCTCACATAGTTAAATAAAGGATCCTTTAAGAACCAGATCCTTTTCGTTGAAATTGTACAACGAAATATGAGAATATGCTTGATTTTTCGATCAAAATGAGTTCGTTCGGGAAGAGATCCATAGGACAACAATTGTGAATGAGAAAATCGCTTCATAAGGGGAACTAGAATGGATTCACATTCACAAACATAAGAATTCCACAAGAACAGATAGAATTTTTTCTTCTCTTTCAGGCTAACAAAAATTGCTTTTTGCGAATTCTCGGAACTGGAACTATTTCGACATTCATATAGAATGCATCGCAATAGATGCAAACAAGGAGCGTCTCGGATCCAGCGACGAAAGATTCGAACCAAAATTTCTGGATGAATAGCGTAAGGTAGTCGTATATCTGATATATAATTTGAATGTGGAAATTTATCTTCTATAAGAGGGAATAGACCATGGATGGATCGGAAACTTTTGCATCCATTCATACATTTAGAATATTTGGCTCGTATTGAGAATGAAACTTCCAAGACCACAGTAAAGCCTTCTAATATCAAGAAGGAATAAGAATTCCTATTGTGATCCATCCATTGATTTGGATGGAAATTCCGAAATAAAAAAATGGAATCTTTTAATTTACGTATGCGATTAATCGAACGTTTTACAGTTAGAAAACTAAACTTGGAAATCCGAATTTCCGAGGGTTCAGAGCAATTTGCTCTATCTGAATGATGATCATGAGCAATTGCATAAAGATCTTGCTGAAAAAAGAGTGGGTATAAAAAGCATTGCTGCCAAGATCTATGCTTGTTTGCGTCTCTTTGGAATTCAACCATTTCAGGATTACCTCGCCTATGTTCCTAGAAAAACTTCTTGGATTGTAAAATGTTACATGGTGCGATCTAGTTGGGACAGAATAGCAAATCTCAATCTGAGATCTTCTATCCAAAGATCTCATTCGTCATAATGAAAAATGAAATTCTTTTATCTTGGCAGCCCGATCGCTCTCCTGACTCATGGAATAAATTGACCTAGTCAGTACACTATTTCTCTTACACATTTGTACTCGAGTAATTAGGACTCATTCCGGGCGTATAAATTCCTGGTTTACTCAAGGAAAAACTTCCCCTTATCGGTTACTAAAAAGCTCTTAACTTCTGATTAGTAAAGAGAATTCCTCATTTAAATGAGGAACAGAAGCTCGTTCTTCTGGTTTTACTTATGATTCAAGCATCCTGCTTTCTCCATGGACCCGCTGACTAAACCCGCGAATTGATTCGATCTTACTCCACAATTATCACATTTGTTTGAACAAATGCACATATTAAACATATATATATATTTGGCATCTATTTGAATAATCCGGTTCTAATCAAATAGAATTGAATCAAGTCTCATCAAGTCGAGGCTGTTAGAACGACATGCTACTTTTTCCATTCATTTCGCTTTCAGGATCAGTCGTAGTCTTACCAACTCTACCGGGGGTATGGACGAATTTGTTATTTCATCCAAACGTGTAAAAGACCTTAGTCGCACTTAAAAGCCGAGTACTCTACCATTGAGTTAGCAACCCATAATTGGATTGTATTTATTTAGATTAAATAAATACAATCGAAGCAAAATACAAGAATATTCCAAATGAACCAACCGGTGGGACATTTGGAATATTCGTCCTCGTGGATTAAGAGGAATGAGCCTATGAAACTGACGAAAAAAAAAGATCAATAATCTGGGATCTATTTCCTACCATTTCTAGAATCAAATAAAGTGGGATCTCCGGATCACTTTCTTTATGCTTGTCAAATTCTTCATGAGTGAAGGGAACTATGTACTATATTCTCTAGTATAGTTATAGAGCTAGTGTGTAATAATTTTATCGACGCAATATATTATTGTCAACCTTTCTCTTAGAAAGAAAATTCTATTGTGTGCGGCTTTTCCGCATAAAAAGTAAATAGGCTAAGTTTCTAGTATATATCATGATATATTATATATGGATCATTGAAGCAATAAATATCAAGAAGCAATAAATATCAAGAATTAAGAAGCTTCTTATCTTTTTGATCTTTTTGGTTAAAAAAATAAAATTTACTAAACTTGATTATTAAATATATAATAAGGATAATGAGAATTACCAATTGGGTTTTTCCGGCATATCCGCTTTTTATTATGTATTTTTTTACAATTTCGAGTAGATTCCTTTTTCTACTTCTGACCCAAAAAGAAGGGAATAAAAAAGAGGGTAATATATCTACCAACTTTTGACATATATCTGTCAACTTTTGACATAGTTTTTTGTATATAAACTTCAATAGTCTAATTAATCTGACTATTACAATTCGTCTCCTTTTGCTGGGACAGAGATAATATTGTATTATATCTGCCAGGTCTTGACATAGTTTACTTACCATGTCCTTGACCATTCGTATCATTTTTCTTATTTGAATTTCTTTCATAATCAATCTCCCCCTGTAATTTTACAGGAATTATTAAAAAAAAAAAATCCTACCTAAATTCCTACTTAAATTCCTAAGGAATTATTCCAAAATAAAATTCCTACTTAAATTCCTAAGGAATTATTCCTACCTAAATTCCTACCTAAATTCCTACTTAAAATCCTACCTAAATTCCTACTTAAATTCCTACCTAAATTCCTACTTAAATTCCTACCTAAATTCCTACTTAAATTCCTAAGGAATTATTCCAAAATAAAATTCCTACCTAAATTCCTACTTAAATTCCTAAGGAATTATTCCAAAATAAAATTCCTACCTAAATTCCTACCTAAATTCCTACCTAAATGAGATAGGGGGGGGGTACCCCCCCCCGTTAGTAACGAGGTAAAAACGAGCTCTTGAGTTACATAAACATCCAGAATAAGTCCATCCAAACAGCATCTTGCGAATCAAAATATTCACGAGGCAACGTAGAAGACAAAATGTAGAGAAAGCGATCGAATAAACAGAGCAGGATCTCCAGCAGGCCTTTCAATGTCTTCAAAAATCGGCTTCTTCCTATTCTTATTCCTACTGATTAATTTCCTTCATCTCCTCCCTCTGGGAAAAATAGAGAATAAAAAATAAACGCAGAGAAAGAGATAAAATAAACAGAGCAGGATCTCCAGCAGGTCTTTCAATACTTTCCTTCTTTTCCTTCCTAATTTCATTGTTTTTCCTCCTATGAAATACAAAGATTATGCGTTTTTAACGCATATAGCAATATGCGTACTTATAAAGTACGTTAGTATACCGTAACTGAAGTATATCGAAGTTAAACTTCGATATGAAAACAATTTGCATCGTAATCGTTCATACAACAGAGCGTATTTAGCAGTATACGTATTTCTACTTGTATTATATACAATACAATAGAGTATTGCAACATTATTATGTATTTCTACTTGTATTATATACAATACAATATAGTATTGCAACATTATTATGTATTTCTACTTGTATTATACACAAGAAAATAGAGTATTGCAACATTATTATGTATTTCTACTTGTATTATACACAAGAAAATAGAGTATTGCAACATTATTATACTGCCCAGGTACCAAACGCTTCTTTAGCCGCATACATTACTTCAACAGTAATGGTTTTTATACCCTTCTGTTGTGCAAATTTCTCAGTATTTTTCTCCACTTTTTCCCTGACAAAACGTGGAATTTTACTCAATTCCAATCGACTTTCAGGATTCCAAATTAATCCTATATTCGTGAATAAAGATTTATCCATGATTTCTTTAGTATCATGACCACCAAAAATATCTAGGAGATGCTCCTCCATACCCAGAGCAAACGAGTTATAAACTAGATCAGCTATTTGATTCGTACCTTCGTAACCCAGAAAGGGTCGGTATCCCAAGGTAAAATTTTGGATATGAACCGGTGCGGAAATAACTCCACAAGGAATATCCAGACGTTTGCCAATATGGCGCTCCATTTGAGTGCCAAAAATGGCAGATGGTTCGGCGCGAGCGATCATATCTCCTACTTCAGCGTGATCGTCTGTGATCAGTATTTCATCGCAGAAACCTTGAATTTGCTCTTTGAACCATTCTGCATCATGTTTACAAAATGTACCTGCACAACTCACATGAATTCCCATCTCTCGAGCAAGTATCTTGGTAATTGAAGCAGCATGAGTTGCATCGCCGAAAACAACTGTTTTTTTTCCCGTCAAATTCTGACAATCAATAGATCTTGAAAACCAAGCAGCTTGGGAAACAAATCGAGTTTGTGCATCGATAAAAGCTTCACAATCAACTCTTTTTTTTGATGAGCCAGAAGCCAAGGTATCGATTTTTTTGTGTATCTGTCGAATACACTCCGCTATATCCACAGCCCCCATGGGAGTTGTAGATATGTAAGGCATTGCATATTCTTTATTCAAATACATGGCTGTCATTAAGCCAACTTCACGATAAGGGATTAAATTCAACCAAGCTTTTGGTAGATCTTTCAGATCCTCTACAGCTCCTCCTTCAGGAATTATTTGATTAATTTCAATGTCCAGATCTCGTAATAAACGTCTCAACTCACGACAATCATGTTGATTATGAAACCCTAATGTAAAAATACCAATTATATTAACAGAAGGCACATTCGTCACGAATTGATCTAATGCTTCTTGTGTATGGCTTCTATCTAGATAATATCGAACTACCTGCTCCAAAGTTCTATCCGCGGCCTGATTTTCATTCACTTGATAATGATCAACATCCGCAAAAATGACGCTGGAATTAGAAATGAGAGATGCTCTCTCTACAAAATTTGCTAGATCTTCTTGCAAGATACTAGAGGTGCATGTAGGTGTTAATATGATAAGATCGGGGCGCTCCTCCTGATCTTTACGTAAAATATTATCCACAACTCTTTTTTGTGATCCACGCGCTAGTACGTGACGATCTACTATACTAGCAGTTGCAGCAGTAAAATCTCTTTCGCGTTCTAACATAGAACGCATTACGTTCATGTAATCATCTCCTAGAGGAGCATGCATAATGGCATGCACATTTTTGAAGGAACTAGCTACTCGTAATGTCCCAATGTGAGCAGGACCAGCATACATCCAATAGGCTAATTTCATAAACGCCTTTTTATCAAACAAAAATATGTATTCCCATCCTATACCATAGAAATATCCCTTGCCCTATATATCTATTTTGATATCACATTCCCTTTCACTAACTATAGTATTGAAAGAGAGACTATTTGTTGTCGCAACAAATAGTCTGGGACGGAAGGATTCGAACCTTCGCAATAACAGGACCAAAACCTGTTGCCTTACCACTTGGCCACGCCCCATTCGACCGATTTTAATTAATTATTAATTATTTTAATATGAAATGATCGTTATTGCAAGTCAATTTGGAAAAATTCCCGATTCATTCTTGGGATCTGACATCACCTAAAACTGAAAAGATTAATATTCTTGAAAGAATTGGGCATACATTAATTCTGGGACAAGGGAGCATAGATAGAAACAAGAATATCTATTCAATTCATTGGTCATTTTTTATTAGATCGGGTAAAATATTGTATGAAGAAATGATCCCTCCCAATCCGAAGACTAAAAGTCTAAGCTTTCCAAAAGCTTCTGATTGGCAAAATACTTTTGGTGCTTTACACCTCTTTCATTCATCGGAGAATCAAAATGCCAGTTATCCTTAATATTCTTCTAGACGATGCCGCGCTTTATTTGAATAATCCCTTTTTTGCCAAATTACCCGAAGCTTATGCGATTTACGATCCAATTGTTAATGTAATGCCAGTTATTCCCGTTTTCTTTTTTCTATTAGCCTTTGCTTGGCAAGCTGCCGTAAGTTTTCGATAATCCTAAGAAGTTATCCTTTTTCTACAAAAAGAAAAAATCACTTGATGCAAAAGCTTTTATGCAATGGTGCAAGATAGATATTTATCTTGCATCGCCGCGATGCACTTTATTTTGTTGCGAATCAAAAATCCTCATAAATAGAAGTTTTATTCTATTCTAAGATTTATAGAAAGAACGAGCGGGGGGGGATATTTTCTATCTATTCCTTTTTATTCTTCTTTTTTCACTCCAATTGTTGGTTCCAATTGTTGGTTGTGACGCCACTATACTTGCTTAGAGCCGTACCCTATTAGCTGAATGAACTAGGTAGGATTGAGATGAATTTGAATTCCTATTCATCCATTCAATTTCAAGCGGGATGGGAGAAGAAAAAAAGAGATCTCGAGAAGAGATCAATTTTCAATCTTCTGAGGATCCCCATACATAATGTATGTGTAGATCCCAATTGTTTCAGTATTCATAAAACGCATGCTATTGCTGGGTATCAAAACACCCATATGTCATAGAAAGATTGATAATCTATTCCGTTGTAATTCTAATGAGGATCCCGGAGATTACATAATGTTTACTCTTAAGTTGTTCGTTTATACAGTAGTAGTATTTTTTGTTTCTCTTTTTATCTTTGGATTTCTATCGAACGATCCAGGGCGTAATCCCGGACGTAAAGGATAGTGAAGAAAAAAGATATTTTGGCAAAAAAATGTAGGATCTCTTGCATAAGAAGATAAAGAGGCTATCATATCAGTTTTGAAGATTCATTTTTAACTTAATGAACGGAGAGAGAGGGATTCGAACCCTCGGTACAGATAGTCTGTACAACGGATTAGCAATCCGCCGCTTTGGTCCGCTCAGCCATCTCTCCGAGATCGGATATATTGAATGAATATATCTTTTGTTCGGATAAAAACCAACATTTGCGAGTAAACAATCATCCTGCTTCAGCCCATTCCAATTTTTTCTTTGGTTTCCCTAGCCCGGCCACTGGCCAGGCCATTTTCTCTTTCAGATGGGAAAAAATCCAGCAAACAAATAATCCATATAATTAATATAGTGCTTTACCTAATCTTAAAGCTAAAATAACTGTTATGAAAGCAGCAACAAGAGCTATAAAAATTTGACTCTCTGATATCATCTCTTTATTTCCTCTCCCACTTTTTTATTCATTTTGTCGATATATAAATTAAAAAGCTCTTATTAATTATTGTAATAATTACAGCTGCTCTGGGCTAGACCATACACAGATGAGGGGGTCCTAATTGAAACTGGACAGATCAGATTGTAGTAGTAAAAAAAAGTATTTCAAGGAAAAAAACAACGAAATAATTATGAAATATTGTACGCGAAGCTTTCGTTTTATGAAAGCTTCGCATTACGCCCAAAACGGTTCCGTATTCATCAATACGTTCAATACATATACATATATATGTCGTCAATCAATAAAAATTATTGATCGCGTATTTTCAATAATGCTAGTACATAGGTCTACCTGGAAATTTTTAATTATTTGAAAAATGAAAAGTAACTAATCTTCCCTTTGCAGAAATCCATCAAGTTACAAGGAATAATTAGCTCGACTCAGAATGAGTCGAACTAATTAACCCAACTAATTGAGCTTTTGTAGTGTCATCCAAACTTTTATGTACTTCGGACTGTTCTCTCCCTGTTTTACGAATTACAGACTGTTCTCTCCTTGTTTTCCGCACTACTATACTATGTCCAGACTATTGGACATGTCTCTCCTTCTTGGTTTTTGGCGATTTTGCATCAATAAAAAAAAATGTTTTTTAAGGAAAAAAAGGCATTTGAAGTAACCAAATGTTCCAAGCGAGTGCTTGAACAAAAATCATCTCCCCAAGTAGGATTTGAACCTACGACTAATCGGTTAACAGCCGACTGCTCTACCACTGAGCTATTGAGGAACAACGGGGAGTGAATTCCTAATATAGGAATACTCTTGTCTTTCAAAGACACCTATGAATGAAGAGTACATGAACCATTGAGGAACTCAACAGAAATAAAAAATGTTGTCAAAACAATTCTTGACAAATTGGTTATATTGATATATAATCAATTTGTTTGGTATTCACGAAACAAAAAAGGATAATCCACAAGAATAGGA